AAGTTGGATGCATGTTTATTTGTAAGGTTTGTTCGTAAGTTGTTGTCTGGAATTTAAAGCAAATAGAATGGGTGGTGAGGAATGTTCTTGTAGTTGAATAAACAACGATGGTTTTTCAGGCCGTAGGTCCCAGATAGAGGCTGGGTAAGAATTATATGATATATTTTATGCTTTTTTTAAGTATTTGCTTTGTTTTGGGAGGGTTAGCAGTAGCGTCTAATCCTTCTCCTTATTATGGGGTGATGGGATTGGTGTTGGCATCTTTTGTGGGATGTGGGTGATTGGTGAGTTTAGGCATGTCTTTTGTGTCGTTGGTGTTGTTTTTAGTTTATTTGGGAGGGATGCTGGTAGTTTTTGTTTATTCAGTATCGTTGGCGGCGGATCCTTTTCCGGAGGCTTGGGGGGATTTAGGTGTTTTGGGGTATATGGTTGGATTAGTGTCAGTTTTGGTTGTTGGTGTGTTTGTCGGTGGTGTGCCGGAGAGTTGATGGATTGGAGTTGGCACTGTAGATGATGGTGGAATGTTTTTGGTTCGGTTGGATTTTGGTGGTGCAGCTATATTCTATTCTTGGGGGGTTGGGCAGTTTTTAGCTGCGGGGTGAGGTTTGTTGTTAACTTTGTTTGTGGTGTTAGAGCTTGTGCGGGGGATGTCTCGGGGGGCGATTCGAGCAGTTTAGGGGCAGTGGGGGTCAGGAAATAGTTTAATTTAAAATACCAGCTTTGGGAGTTGGTGATAAAGGTTTGATTCCTTTTTTTCTGAGTTGATGTGGAGGCTAGGGTTTTATTTTGGTTAAGCTTATGCTTGAGAATTTGGTAGGTTTTGGTGGGGTTTGGATGTTGTGTTTTGGTGTGTAAATGTAAGATAAAAATTGATGAGTTAGTAGATGAAAATATAGGGGAGTTGAAAGTAAGATTAGTGATGAAAAACAAAAAAAAAACAAAAATTAACATGATAATTGTTTGGTTGATTTTTTAGGGGAAAACAAACGTTTATTAAGTGAAAATTTTTGTTACAACAAAGAAAAAAAAATTTTTGCAAAAAAATTGGTCATTTATTAATGGTATCTCCCTGGAATAGGGTGAAAATTTGCATGATTTTTTGTGAAATTTGTGAAATTTTCAAGGCAAAAATATGCCTATCAAGCATTCATACAATTGCCCCTAGCTAAGAGACGATGAGTAAATACCAAACCAAATGTACCATGAAAGTGCATCAGGGCTACATTATTAGACTGAATTACCCTTGAAACCGTATCATTAATTCGCTCCTGAAGGTGACGAAACCGTCCGAGGGCCACAAGATGGACATGTTCGACACCGGGGGGTGCCCGCTGCGTCGAGAAGTTTACTGAGATCTTATAGAGAAAAAAAACCAAAAGCAGAGAAAAGGGAAAATGTCGTGATTACGAACTAGAGTGAACCGCGCGCATACCCAACCACTAGTTTCTGTGAAGGGCAAGAAAAAAGGATTAGACAGGTTATGGCCCTGACCGAGGAACCAGAGGCGCAAAAGTGCAAGTTGGGCTAGGGTGTAGGGGGAAAGTATGGGCCTGAAGCTGGTCGTGATAAGCATAACTGACGCCGGGTAGCGCGGTTCTCGTGAGAGGTACGATTAATAAATAACCCAGCGCTTCTTGGGGGCGCTCAGAGGAAGATTAATTAGATGAATAGTCCTAGAACATGGTTTAATGTACTGGACGATATCCGTATCCTGGAAATCCATTTATGTATAAGCTAACAAGTTTAGGTTTTAGTCCAATCTAGTGAATTTACTCCTAAACCATGACATGGTTATTCCCTGTGGTAGAAATGTGCCTAGATCGTGAAATGACTTGGTTGCATGGATATGGCCTTAAGCATGAAAATTTATGTAATTCTGCCATTCAAGTTATGTGAAAAATTACTACATGGAGTTCATGTCTGATGTGGTAAATAATGTAATGCGAAGTAATACATACCCTGTAAAAAGGGGGGGAGGGGGGGGGTCCCTCCAAAAGTTAATATATTTTTAGGGCAAACTCTAAGAAGGTGGTAAGCCTTCAGTTTCTGGTTTACAAGACCAGTGTTTTGGATTAAACTATTAGAGTGTTTAGAGATTGAGTATTTTATTTTCTAAGGCTCCGACAACTGGGAATAGGACGAGGAGAGTTGTGAAGTAGGCGAGTGAGGCTAGTTGACCGATGATAATGAAGGGGTGTTCGACTGGTTGGCTTCCCACTCATGTAAGGATAAAAAGGTTAGTTACTAGGATTCAGAATAGGAGTTGGGATAGGGGACGAAAGGTTATTGTTCGTTGTTTTGACTTGTGTAGGAATGGAACTAGGAATAGGATTAGGACTGAGGCGGCAAGGGCTAGGACTCCGCCTAGTTTGTTTGGGATAGATCGTAGGATAGCATATGCAAATAGGAAATATCATTCTGGTTTAATGTGGGGAGGGGTTACTAGTGGGTTTGCAGGTGTAAAATTTTCTGGATCACCTAGGAGGTTTGGTGAGAATATAGCTAGTACGCCTAAGGGTACTAGTATAGCTATGAAACCTAGGATGTCTTTGGTTGAGAAATATGGGTGGAATGGGATTTTATCGCAGTTTGATGAAATTCCTAGGGGGTTGTTTGAGCCGGTTTCGTGTAGGAAGGTTAGGTGGATGAGTGTGAGGCCTGCAATGGCGAATGGTAGAAGGAAATGTAGGGCGAAGAATCGAGTTAGTGTTGGGTTGTCTACTGAGAATCCTCCTCATGCCCATTCTACAAGTGTTTGCCCGATATAGGGAATTGCTGAGAATAGATTAGTAATAACTGTAGCACCTCAAAATGATATTTGGCCTCATGGTAGGACGTATCCGACAAAGGCTGTTGCTATAAGGGTTAGAAGGAGAATAATTCCTGTATTTCAGGTTTCTTTGAAAAGGTAAGAACCATAATAAAAACCTCGTCCGATGTGGAAGTAGATGCAAATAAAGAATATTGAGGCTCCGTTTGCGTGGAGGTTACGGATTAGTCAGCCGAATTGGACATTTCGACATGTGTGGGCTACAGATGTAAAAGCTAGGGTAGTATCTGCTGTGTAGTGCATTGCTATTAAGAGGCCTGTAATGATTTGTGTTACAAGGCAGATGCCTAGGAGGGATCCAAAGTTTCATCAGGCTGAAATGTTGGAGGGAGTTGGTAGGTCGATTAGTGAGTCGTTGATTATTTTTAGAATGGGATGGTGTTTCCGGATGTTGGGTGCCATTAGTTTTTGGGTCTGTGGGTGAATGATATGAGGATAATTAAGATGGATAGGGTGAAGGTTGCTAGGTATGTCTTGATTAGGCCGGTGTGAAGGGTCGTTGAAATTTTGGTTGCTTTGAGTTGTATGGAAGCGAGTCCTTCGGGACCTGTTTTTTTAAGTCACGATAGATCGATTAGATGGGAGGCGATTTTTTGGCCGTTGTTTAGGAGTTTTATTGAGCTGAGGCGATGAATTAGAGGGTTGAAGTAACCTAGGGATGTTGAAAAATTTAGGAGGGTATTTTGTTTGGGTTTAACGAACATGTGGGCTATTTTTGATACTTCTAGGGCGAGGATGATGCCTATGATTGTAACTATGATGGCGGCGGTTTTTGTGAATAGGGGTATGGTTATGGGGGGTGTCTTTGTTGGGGGGATATATGAAGTGATTAATAAGCCGGCTATGATACTTCCTAGGGCTAGGCGTGTAATGGGGTTGATGATTGTTGGGTTGTTTTCATTGATTGGGGAGATAGAGGTTGTGCGAGTAAAACCTGTTTGGACTAGTAGGGTTATGCGTAGGCTGTAAGTTGCAGTGAATGACGTAGCTAGGAGTGTCATTAGAAGTGCTCAAGCATTTAGGTGAGATGTGTTTATGCTCTCAATAATGAGGTCCTTGGAGTAAAATCCAGCTAGGAATGGAGTGCCTATTAGGGCTAGATTGCCGATGGTTAGACATGAGGTGGTTGTTGGTAGTGTTTTTTGGAGACCTCCTATTTTTCGGATGTCTTGTTCTCCGTTTAGGTTATGAATAATAGATCCTGAGCAAAGAAATAATATTGCTTTAAAGAATGCGTGAGTTGAGATATGCAGGAATGCTAGCTGGGGGAGGTTTAATCCAATTGTTACTATTATTAAGCCTAGTTGACTAGATGTAGAGAAAGCGATAATTTTCTTGATATCATTTTGGGTGAGGGCACATATGGCAGCGAAAAGTGTTGACAGGGCCCCTAAGCAGAGGCAAACGGTTAGAGCAGTTTCGTTGGTGTGGAGTATTGGATGAGTACGGATTAGTAGGAAGATTCCAGCTACTACTATAGTGCTGGAGTGAAGAAGGGCGGAGACTGGGGTTGGTCCTTCTATAGCGGCGGGTAGTCATGGGTGAAGTCCAAATTGGGCGGATTTTCCGGTAGCAGCTAGAATTAAGCCTAGGAGGGGAAGTAGGGGGGCTTGGTTTTGGGGAGAATATAGTTGGATTTCTCAGGAGTTTGTGGTGGATGCAAGTCATGCTATACATAAAATAAATCCGATGTCTCCGATACGGTTATAGAGTACAGCTTGGAGTGCAGCGGTGTTGGCTTCTGCTCGTCCATGTCATCATCCAATTAATAGGAAGGATATAATTCCGACTCCTTCTCAGCCAATAAACAGGAGAAATATGTTGTTGGCGATTGTCAGTGTTAGTATAGCGACTAGGAATGTTAATAGAAAGGAGAAAAATTTCGTGATTTGGGGTTCTGATGCTATGTATCATGATGCGAATTGTAGAATTGATCAGGTTACGAATAGTGCAATAGGGAAGAATATGAGGGAATATTGGTCCATTTTGAAGGTTAGGGGAATTTTGAAGTTTATGATAAATTTTCATTCTCAGTGAAAGGAAATGTTTTCTATGCCTGAATATATGAAGAGGATTATTGGGACTAGACTGGTGATAAATGAAATTTTTACGGTTTGTGTGATGGAGTGGGGAGAGTTTTGGTAGTTTTTAATTAGTAGAGGGAGAATGATTGGGGTGATAAGAGTTACTAGGGTTAAGATAAGGAAAATGTTAAGGATTAATGGTAGATCCACTGCTTTCACTTGGATTTGCACCAAGATGGGTGGTTCCTAAGACCAGTGGATTACTGTTATCCTTTGAAAGCAAGGGGGCTGAGGTTTTAAGCTCAGATACAAGAGTTAGCAGTTCTTGTTGGTTGAACCCCCCTCGGCAGGCAAGAAGGGTTTAACTTCTATTTTTAGGATCACAGTCTAATGTTTGGTTTAAAACTATGCTTGCATGAGGGGATTCCTGAGATTAATTCTGGTTTTAGGATTAGGAGCAGTGAGGGTATAATGTGAAGGGTTATTAAGATGTGTTCTCGTGTGTTTGAGTTTTGGATTGATGTGATGTAGGAGGGTGAGGTTCCTCGTTGGGTTGTTAGAAGTATGAATAGAGTGTAAGATGCGGTTAGTAGGGTGGCAGTTCCGGTTAGGATGATGGTGAAGGTTGATCAGTTGAAAAGGGCGGTTATGATTGTTAGTTCTGCTATTAGGTTAGTAGTTGGAGGAAGGGCTATGTTTGTGAGGTTGGCTAGAAGTCATCAGGTAGCCATGAGTGGTAAGAGTGGTTGTAGGCCTCGTGTTAGGAATAAGATTCGGCTGTGAGTTCGTTCATAGTTTGTGTTGGCTAAGCAGAATAATATGGAGGAGGTTAGACCATGGGAGATTATTAGGATTATTGCTCCCGAGAATGATCATTGGGTTTGGATCATGACTGCAGCGATAACTAGGCCTATGTGACTTACAGATGAGTATGCGATTAGGGATTTTAGATCAATTTGACGGAGGCAGATTGAGCTAGTTATTAGTGCCCCTCATAATGCTAGGGTGAGGAAAGGGTAGTTTATGAAGGAGGAAATTGAGTCTATAAATATTGAGGTCCGTATGATTCCATAACCTCCTAGTTTGAGGAGGAGGGCGGCGAGTAGCATGGATCCTGCGATTGGTGCTTCTACGTGGGCTTTGGGAAGTCATAGGTGTAGACCATAAAGTGGGGCTTTTACTATAAAGGCCAGAAGGAGAGCGAGGCTTGATATAAGTCCTGTCCATGAGTTTGTGAGTGATGGGTGTGATAGTTTTATTAATGTTAGGTTTAGGGTGCCTGTTTGGGTGTGAAGGTATAGAATCACGACTAGTAATGGGAGGGAGCTAATTAGGGTGTAAAATAGTAAGTAGATTCCAGCACTTAGTCGTTCTGGTTGACTACCTCAGCGTGTAACTAGAATTAGTGTTGGGATTAGGGTTGCTTCAAATGTAACATAAAATAGTATTAGTTCTAAGGCTGAGAATGCCAGGAGGATGAAGGGTTGTGTGAGGATTATGGTTACGATAAAGATTTGTTTTCGTGATGGGGGTTCTTGTTGGGTATGGTTTTGGCTGGCGATAAGTATAAGGGGTAGTAATCAGCAGGCTAGTACTAGTAGAGGGGATGAGATTGGGTCGATGCCTATTCATTGGTTTAGGTTTTTGATGGGGAAGTAGGTTGGGGTGAATCATTGTAGGCTGATGGTTGCGATTAGTAGGCTATGAAGGGTGATGTTTGTTCATAGGTATTTTGTGGGGGATAGTAGGGCTGTTGGGAGGAGTATGATTGTGGGAATTATGATTTTTAGCATTGTAGAAGGTTTAAGTTGTGAAGATGGTCTGAGCCGTGAGTTCGGGAGGAGGCGACTAGGATTGCAAGGCCGGTACCTGCTTCGCAAGCGGAGAATGCTAGTATAAGGATGGGTATTAGGGTTGGAGATGTTATTTGGGTTTGGGCTGGTCATATTGATAGGGCGATGTATATTGATAGTATCATACTTTCTAGGCAGAGTAGGGCGGAGATTAGGTGAGTTCGGTGAAAGGCTAATCCTAGGCTGCTTAGGGTAAAGGTTGAGTAGAGACTTAAATGTAAGAAGGTCATTAAGAAAGTCATAGGTGGGGACTATGATCTGTTGAGTCGAAATCAACTGTCTTTGTTAGACTAACTCTCTGGGGGGGGTGTTATTCTGCTCATTCTAATCCTCCTTGGGTTCATTCGTAAATTAGTCCTAGTGTTAGTAGAATAATAATAGTGGAGGTTCAGGTTAGGGTGAGTAAGGGTGATTGAAGTTGGGTTGCTCATGGGAGGGGGAGTAGGAGGGCAATTTCTAAGTCAAAGAGGAGAAATAAGATTGCAACTAAGAAAAATCGGATAGAGAATGGGAGTCGAGCAGTTCCTAGTGGGTCAAATCCGCATTCGTATGGAGATAGTTTTTCTGAGTCTGGGGTTATTTGTGCCAGTCAAAAGTTTAGTATGGTTAGGATGATACTTAGGGATATGGATAGAATTAATATGAATGAGATTATGTTAATTGCTCTTCTCTGGATTTAAGCCAGACTCTAGAGATTGGAAGTCAATTGTAATGGGTATACTAGAAGAGCAAGATCCTCATCAGTAGATTGTTATGTAGAGGAAAAGTCAGATAACGTCAACGAAATGTCAGTATCAGGCTGCTGCTTCGAAGCCAAAATGATGGTTTGATGTAAAGTGGAATTTAATAAGTCGAAGGAGGCAGATAAGGAGGAAGGAGGATCCGATGATGACATGAAGGCCGTGGAATCCTGTAGCTACAAAGAATGTTGATCCGTATACTCCATCTGCGATGGAAAATGAGGCTTCGTAATATTCTATGGCCTGTAGGGCTGTGAAGTAGAATCCGAGGAGTACTGTTATGAGTAGGGCTTGAATTGCTTGTTTTCGGTTGCCTTCTGTGATGCTGTGATGTGCTCATGTAACGGTGACACCTGATGCTAGTAGGATGGCAGTGTTTAGTAGAGGTACTTCTATGGGATTTAGGGGTTTGATCCCTATTGGGGGTCATTGGGCACCTAGTTCTGGGGTGGGGGCGAGGCTGGAATGGAAGAATGCTCAGAAGAATCCTAAGAAGAAGAATGCTTCGGATGTGATAAATAGAATTATTCCGTAGCGTAGTCCTTTTTGGACTAGTGGGGTATGATGTCCTTGGAATGTGCTTTCTCGTACGATGTCTCGTCATCATTGTAATATAACTAGAAGTATGGATAGTAGTCCGATAGTAAGGAGGTTGGTGGAATTATAGTGGAATCATATAGCGAGGCCTGAGGTTGTAAGTAGGGCGGCGGCTGCTCCGAAGATTGGTCAGGGGCTAGGGTCTACTAGGTGGAAAGAATGTGCTTGGTGGGCCATTGGAGGGGTTAGATATTTTCTTGAAGATAAAGGCTTAGTAGGAGGACAAATACATAGGCTTGAATTATGGCTACTGCTACTTCTAGGATAGTGAGTAAGAGGAGGATTGTGATGGTTAGGAAAGATACCGCTGGCATGATTGGGAGAAGGGCTGTGGTAGCGGTTGAAATTAGTTGAATGAGTAGGTGTCCTGCGGTTAGGTTAGCTGTTAAGCGAACTCCTAGTGCTAATGGACGAATGAGTAAGCTTGTCGTTTCGATTAGGATCAGGGCGGGGATTAGGGGTGTAGGCGTACCTTCTGGTAGGAGGTGGCCCAGGGAAGCGGTGGGTTGGTTTCGAAGGCCTGTGAGTAGGGTAGCTAATCAGAGGGGGAATGCTAGAGCTATGTTTATTGATAGTTGGGTAGTGGGTGTAAAGGTGTAGGGTAGTAATCCCAGGAGATTAATTGTGAGTAGGAAAATTATTAGGGATGTTAGGATAAGGGCTCATTTATGGCCTTTTTTATTTAGTGGGGTTAATAGCTGTTTTGTTGTGAAATGAAGGAATCATAGTTGGAGGGTTAGATAACGGTTAGAGATTCATCGGCTGTTAGGAGAGGGGAATAGGAGTATTGGAAATAGTAATGAGATGAGGATTAGTGGGATTCCTAATAGGGATGGGCTTATAAATTGGTCGAAGAAGCTTAAGTTCATGGTCAGTTTCAGGGGGAAGTTTTTGGAGTAGTAGTAGTCTTATCTGAGGGAAGGTTAGTAGAGATAAATGTTAGAAGTTTGGGTTGAAGAATAAATGAGAAGGTTAGTCAAGATGCCAGTATAATAAAGAATCATGGGTTGGGATTTAGTTGAGGCATATCATTAAGGAGGGGGTGTTATCCTCTTTCTCTAGCTTAAAAGGCTAGTGCTGGTTCATAGCTTCTTAATGATTAGGATGATAGAAGTGATGATCAGTTTTCGAAGTGGTTTAGGGGGGCAGATTCTACTACGATGGGCATGAAGCTATGGTTAGCTCCACAGATTTCTGAGCATTGGCCATAAAAGATTCCAGGTCGGGTAGCGATGAATGAAGTTTGATTTAATCGTCCTGGAATTGCATCGGTTTTTACGCCGAGGCTTGGGACAGCTCAAGAGTGTAGAACATCGTCAGCGGTAACGATAACTCGGATTGGAGATTCTATTGGGATAACAATTCGGTGATCGACTTCTAGTAGGCGGAAGTTACCGAGTGGTAGATCTGGTGTTGGGATCATGTATGAGTCAAATGTTAGATCTTTAAAATCTGTGTATTCGTAGCTTCAGTATCACTGGTGACCAATGGCTTTTAGAGTGAGGTCAGGTTCATCAATTTCATCTATTATGTAGAGGATTTGAAGGGATGGGAGGGCGAGTATAATTAGGACGATAGCGGGAAGAATTGTCCATACAAGTTCAACTTCTTGGGCGTCGACAGTATTGGACGATAATTTTTCTATTAATATTAATGTTAAAAGGTAGAGGACTAGGCTGCAAATGGCTAGGGCAACTATTAGGGCATGATCGTGGAATTCTACGAGTTCTTCTATGATAGGTGATGAGGCGTCTTGAAAACCAAATTGTGAGTGGTTGGCCATGTGGAATGATGGGATGTGTAGGGATTTCACCTACGATTTAGCCTTGACAAGGTTATGTAATTGTTTTACTAACAACCCATAAGAAAGAAGCATAAGTGGTTTGATGCGGTTGGCTTGAAACCAGCTTGTGAGGGTTCGATTCCTTCCTTTCTTGCACTTGTACGTATGCTGGCTCTTCAAAGGTGTGGTAAGGGGGTGGGCAGCCGTGGATTCATTCGATGTTGGTGTTAATTAGTTCTGGCTGTAGGACTTTACGTTTGGATGCGAAGGCTTCTCAGATGAGGAATATAAGTATGATTACGGCGGTTATAGAAATGAGGGAGCCAATGGAGGATAAGGCGTTTCATAAGGTGTAAGCGTCTGGGTAGTCTGAGTATCGTCGTGGTATGCCAGCCAGACCTAGGAAGTGTTGAGGAAAAAAGGTGAGGTTAACTCCGGCAAATATTACTCCAAAGTGTGCTTTAGCTCATGATGGGTGGAGGGTATAGCCAGTGAATAGAGGAAATCAGTGTGTAAATCCTGCTAGAATGGCGAATACTGCTCCTATAGATAGTACATAGTGGAAGTGAGCTACTACATAGTAGGTGTCGTGAAGGGCAATGTCGAGGGAAGAGTTAGCTAGGACAATTCCTGTTAGGCCTCCGATGGTGAATAGGAAGATGAAGCCTAAGGCCCAAAGTATAGGAGGATCTCATTTGATAGTTCCTCCGTGGAGGGTGGCAAGTCAGCTAAATACTTTAATACCTGTTGGGATTGCAATGATTATGGTAGCGGATGTAAAATATGCTCGGGTGTCTACGTCTATTCCTACTGTGAATATGTGGTGGGCTCAGACAATAAACCCTAGGAATCCAATTGAGAGTATTGCTCATACTATTCCTATGTAACCGAAAGGTTCTTTTTTACCAGCATAATATGCCACTACGTGTGAAATAATTCCGAATCCTGGTAGGATTAGGATATATACTTCTGGGTGACCAAAGAATCAGAATAGGTGTTGATATAGGATGGGGTCTCCACCTCCGGCTGGGTCGAAGAATGTGGTGTTTAGATTGCGGTCTGTTAGCAGTATTGTGATACCAGCAGCTAGGACGGGTAAAGAGAGGAGAAGAAGGACGGCGGTGATGAGGACGGATCAGACAAATAAAGGAGTTTGGTACTGTGAGAGGGCTGGAGGTTTTATGTTGATTGCAGTTGTGATAAAGTTGATGGCCCCTAGGATGGAAGATACACCGGCTAAGTGAAGAGAGAAGATGGCTAGGTCTACTGAGGCTCCTGCATGGGCTAGATTTCCTGCTAGGGGTGGGTACACAGTTCATCCTGTTCCTGCACCTGCTTCTACTGTGGAAGAAGCTAGGAGGAGTAGGAAAGAGGGGGGAAGAAGTCAGAAGCTTATGTTGTTTATTCGGGGAAATGCTATGTCGGGTGCTCCGATTATTAGTGGGACTAGTCAGTTGCCAAACCCTCCAATTATAATAGGTATAACTATGAAGAAAATTATTACGAAGGCATGGGCAGTGACGATAACGTTATAGATTTGGTCGTCGCCTAGTAGAGTACCTGGTTGTCCAAGTTCAGCTCGGATTAAGAGGCTTAGGGCAGTTCCAATCATGCCCGCTCATGCTCCGAAGATTAGGTAAAGAGTGCCAATGTCTTTATGGTTGGTAGAGAATAATCATCGGTTAATGAAAGTCACAGGTAAGATGGCTGAATGTTTAGGCGTTAGGCTGTAGACCTTTTTACAGAGGTTCAATTCCTCTTCTTATCGGCTCTGTAGTGAAGTTCATGTTGAGTTGCAAGCTCAGTGATGTGCATTAAAATATGTACCAGAGTCTTTAGGTAGAAGCCTGTTGGTTTGGGCATTTAGCTGTTAACTAGAATGTTATGGGATCGAAACCCATCTACCTAGGGAGAAGGTTCTAGCTTAATTAAAGTATTTGAGTTGCATTCAAAGGATGCAGGTTAATGTCCTGCGAATCTTAACAGAAACTAAGAGGGTTTAACTCTTGTTTAAGGCTTTGAAGGCCTTCGGTTTAAAGGTGATCCTAAGTTTCTAGGGGATTGTAAAGATCATAGGTGAGAGTGGAAGGAGGGTAATTGTCAGGGTGATAAATGCTGTGGTAATAGTATTTACAGACTTATTGGTCTGTCATTGTTTCATATAATTAGCAGAGTTTGGGGGTAGTGTGATTGTTGCACAGTAGGCTAGGCGGAGGTAGAAAAAGAGGCCAAGTAGAGATAAGAGGGCAATGATTGTTGCTGTTGATGTTATACCTTGTTTGGTTAGTTCTTGGATGATGAGCCATTTAGGGAGGAATCCGGTTAGTGGAGGTAGCCCTGCTAGGGATAGGAGTGTAAGTATTAAGACTGCATTTAGTGATGGGATTTTTGTTCATGCGGCTATTATTGAGGATAGTTTAAGGGTTTTGGTTGTTTTGAGGGTAAGGAAGATAGCTGCAGTTATCATACAATACAGGTAAAAGGTGATTAGTGTGAGTTTAGGGTTGTAGATAATAATGATTGTTATTCAGCCTAGGTGAGAAATTGATGAGAAGGCTAGGATTTTTCGGGTTTGGGTTTGGTTTAGGCCTGTTCATCCTCCTAGGGCAGCTGAGGCAATGGCTATAATGGTTAGTAGGGTGTAATTGAGGGAGGGGGATGTTAGTAGAAATAGTGTGATGGGGGGAAATTTTATAGCTGTTGTTAGGAGTAGGCCGGTTGTTAGGGATGAGCCTTGAAGGACTTCTGGAAATCAGAAGTGAAATGGGACTAGTCCTAGTTTCGTTGAAATGGCTGTTGTTAAAAGGAGGCATGAGATGGGATGTGTGAGTTGTGTAATGTCTCATTGTCCAGTAAATAATGCATTAATGGTACAGGAGAATAAGAGTAATGTTGATGCTGCTGCTTGAACTAGAAAGTATTTGGTTGCAGCTTCAATGGCTCGGGGGTGGTGTGGTTTTGAAATTAGTGGGAGGATAGCTAGGGTGTTGATTTCTAGACCAGTTCATGCCATTGCTCAGTGGTTACTTGAGATGGTGATAGTAGTTCCTAGGAGAAGACTTGAGATGGAGATTAGTTTGGCTTGAGGGTTAATTAGTGAGGGAAGGGGTTAAACCATCATTTTCGGGGTATGGGCCCGATAGCTTTATTAGCTGACCTTACTGTGGGTAGAAAATAATATAAGGGAAGTATGAAGGGTTTTGATTCCTTCTGTGTAGGTTCAATTCCTACTTTTCTAATTTTTAGGAAATGAGAGGGTTGGTATACCTCTATGTTCACTTTATCATAGTGATCCTTGTAGTTCAGGCACATTTCCTTTGGGTTATAAGTATGGGGGTAGGCCTGCATAGCAGACTGGTAGGCTAGTATGTCAGAGACATAGGGATAATGTCAGGGGTAAGAAGTTTTTTCAGAGGAGGTGCATGAGCTGGTCATATCGGAATCGAGGGTATGAGGCGCGGATTCATAGGAATCCAGCGGAGAGAAGGAGGGTCTTGATTGCTAGAATTAGGGGGAAGAGTTCTTGGGGAAGGCTTAATGAGCTGGGGTTTAAAAATAGAATGGTTGTGAGTGCATTTATGAGTATAATGTTTGCGTATTCAGCTAGGAAAAATAAGGCGAATGGCCCTGCAGAGTATTCTACGTTAAATCCAGATACTAGTTCTGATTCTCCTTCTGTGAGATCGAATGGTGCTCGGTTTGTTTCGGCAAGTGTAGAGATGTATCATATTATTGCTAGGGGTCAGGATGAGAAGATGAGGTATAGGGGTTCTTGGGTTGTAGTTAGAGTATGAAGGGTGTAGTTGCCGCTTAAAATAATAATGGATAGGAGGATAATGGCTAGTGTTACTTCGTATGAAATGGTTTGTGCGACTGCTCGTAGTGCACCGATTAGGGCATATTTAGAGTTAGATGCTCATCCGGATCATAAAATTGAGTAAACTGCTAGGCTTGATAGGGCTAGTATAAACAATATTCCTAGGTTTAGGTCAGTCAATGAGAATGGGAGGGGGAGTGGGGTTCAGATTGTGATTGCTAAGAGTAAGGCTAGGATAGGGGTTGCAATAAATAGGGATGGTGATGAGGTGGAGGGGCGAATTGGTTCTTTGATAAATAGTTTTACACCATCTGCTATGGGTTGTAGAAGTCCGTATGGTCCTACAATATTTGGTCCTTTACGAGCTTGCATATAGCTTAGGATTTTTCGTTCTACTAGGGTTAGGAAGGCTACAGCGACAAGGATAGGTACAGCATAGGATAGGGATATTATGAGGTAGGTTAGAATTGGGTAAAAGGTCATGTGGAAAAAGCTAGGGAGAGGATTTGAACCTCTGGTGAAAGGGCTTAAGCCTTTTGCATTTACCAAGCTCTGCCACGCTAGCGGTCCTTTTCTAGGACTAGGGTAAGGTGTGTTGGCTTTTAGTAGTTTAGTTGAGTTCACTACTTTAAGCGAGGACTTACTTGTGGCATTGGTCCTATTCTTTCGGTCCTTTCGTACTAGAAAGAGTTGGCCATAGATAGAAACCGACCTGGATTGCTCCGGTCTGAACTCAGATCACGTAGGACTATTAATCGTTGAACAAACGAACCCTTAGTAGCGGCTACACCACTAGGATGTCCTGATCCAACATCGAGGTCGTAAACCTCCTCGTCGATGGGGGCTCTTGGAGGAGATTGCGCTGTTATCCCTGGGGTAGCTTGGTTCATTAATCAATTATATTGGGTCTGGTTGCTGTTAGCACGTTGATTGGTTGTTCTTGGTCAAGAGGAGTGGTCTTATTTTTGGAGGGTTTGTTGTGCTCCAAGGTCGCCCCAACCGAAAAATGCATGCCAGTATAGTCCCAGGTGCGGGAGTCCAATAGGGGGGATTATTTGTGGGGTGGCTGCTGATTTTTAAGTTCCACAGGGTCTTCTCGTCTTATGAGGTTATTCCTGCTTTTGCACAGGGAGATCAATTTCACTGATTACCTATAGGAGACAGTTAAGACCTCGTTAGGCCATTCATACAAGTCCCGATTTATGGGACAATTGATTGCGCTACCTTTGCACGGTTAGGATACCGCGGCCGTTAAACGTATTGTCACCGGGCAGGCGTCACCTTCAATACTTGTTTTGCTAAAGGCTATGTTTTTGGTAAACAGTCGGGCCTTGTGCTTGCCTAGTTCCTTCTATAGATTTTAATCGTTTCTTTTTGGGCGCTCCGTAGCGTTGGGTTAACGGGATTAATAGAAATGTTGGGTCTTGTTATGATTAGTTAGCATTTTTGAGGCCCGTTAATAATGGGGTGATGTAAGTTTGCGCCGAAGAGGAGTAGTCCGAGTTACTTATTTTAGCATGTGTTCTCCTATTGTGGATAGGTTGACCTGCTAGGGAAAAGGGAATCGTATAGTTTTTAGATTTTTTTAGGTTTGAGCTTTGACGCATTCTTTGTTGGTGGCTGCTTAAGGGCCCACAGTTTGTCTAAGGTGAACTTATCCGCTAGAAGAGAATGTATTCTTTTTAAAAGGAGCTGTACCTCCTTTAGGTAACCCCTGACTTATCTCGTATGGGTTTTGTAGGTTGTTGGGTCCTTGTAGGAGAATTAAGGGAGAACTCAGATTCGTTTTGCAGGTAACCAGCTATCACCTAGCTCGGTTGGCTTTTCACCTCTACCAACAAGTCTTCCCACTCTTTTGCAACAGAGACGGGTTTGCTCAGGATATAGCTGCTTGGAGGTAGCTCGCTTAGGTTTCGGGATGGCAAACTTAAAGTGTCATTTCGCTTGATTATGCTTGCTAAATCATGATGCAAGAGGTACAAGGGTTAAGCTTTGCTGTTTATTGCTTGGTTTGTCATTGTTATTTCATCTTTCCCTTACGGTACATGTTCTCTATGGCGCCAGGTATACTTTTCTATCGCCCATACTAAGTTGGTGAAAAAAATGTTTTATTTATTAAGGTAGAGGAGATTTGCTTAGGTTGTAGGTGGGGCTAGAGTTAGGCTTTCAAAACGATCTGGTGGATGGCAGATATCTTTCAGGTGTAAGCTGAATGCTTTGTTGTTATAGCTACGTTTTGGTAGACTAAGTGCACCTTCCGGTACACTTACCTTGTTACGACTTACCTCATCTTTAGCTTGGTGATTAATTAGGTAATGTGGAGAGTTGGCAGCTTGTGAGGAGGGTGACGGGCGGTATGTACGTGCTCCAGGGCCGATTTTAAGAAGGCATTATAGTCCTGCTTTACTACTAAATCCGCCTTTTGGGAGGGGTTTCACACTCCTTGTCGTGTAGTTTTCTATAGTAGAAAATGTAGCCCATTTCTTCCACCTTATAGGCTATACCTCGACCTGTCTTGCTAGCGTAGGGGGCTATTGTGCTCACTTCTAGACCTTCAGTTTTGGGTGAGCTGGGGACGGCGGTATATAGGCTGTTTTGGCAAAAGGTGGTTGGGTGTAACGTGGGTTATCGATTATAGAACAGGCTCCTCTAGGAGGGTTTGGAGCACCGCCAAGTCCTTAGAGTTTTAAGCGTTTGTGCTCGTAGTTCTCAGGCGGATGCTTGGGTAAGTAAACATCGAGATTTATGGCAAGGCATAGTGGGGTATCTAATCCCAGTTTGTGTCCTGGCTTTCGTGGAGTTTGATTGGTCGTAGGGCTAAGATCTCTTTTGGGGAGAATGTTAAATGTGTCTAATGCTTATAACGGCTTAGTAACACTTCAATCTTAGTTAGGGTGATAATGAAAGACCACTCTTTACGCCGTATAGAGTTAATTTGGGTTCCTTGTATGACCGCGGTGGCTGGCACAAGGTTTACCAACCCTAAGATAGTTGCTATGACTAAGTCGAGTTTTCACTCATTGCTTAATGTTAATTACTGCTGAAGTCCCGTGGGGGTGTGGCAGGGCAAGGTGTTTTGGGCTGCGGTGAATTGTTGATGCGTGCCTGATACCTACTCCTGTTATCTGTTGGTGAGATGTTAAGGGTATTTACACTGGGGTGCGGATACTTGCATGTATATGTCTAGCAAGAATTAACGGTAAGGTTAGGACTAAGTCTTTTGTCCTTGGGATGTATTTGGCATCCATCTTAACATCTTCAGTGTTATGCTTTGAGTTTAAGCTACTAGGAC